ATACCTGTAATAGGTATTGGTATTTATCCGGATTTCATTTTCTCATTATCAGTTGACAAGGTCGAAGCTATTCTATCTAATTTTTTATAGATAGTTTTCATGAATAAATGACTAAAACCAAAAAAGAAATAAGAATTGGAATTGTAACCGGATATGTTTGGTGTTTGTGAGAACCCCTTGAATCACTACATTACTTGATTTAAAGGGTTCTCGACGGTTTATGCGAAGTTTTCTTATACTTTTACTTATATATGCTTACTATGTTTGTATTTGTCAGGCCCTTTACTCACTTTAATTCAATTAGATGTAAATGAACCATAACTATGTAGTCCTATTCCTAATAGATTGATCCCAAAATAACATATCCAAATTATAAGAAAGCCCATAGAGGCCACTATTGAAGAATTTACACCTTCCCATTTTTTCTTTTTTCTAGTATGTAAATAAATCGCAAATATGGTCCAAGTAATAAACGCCCAAGTTTCCTTTGGATCCCAATTCCAATATGATCCCCAGGCCTCATTAGCCCATACTGCTCCCGAAAGAATACCTATGGTTAAAAAGAGAAAACCTAGACTAATAATACGATAACTCCAACGATCCAATTGTTGAATAAATTGAGACCTGTAATAATTTCTATAAGAAGGAAAAGAGGTGTTTTGTAAAACATTGTTTCTTTCGTTCATGTATTTGATCTCAGCAAAAGAAAATGACTCATTAAAAAAAAATTTCTTGTTCTTACCAATATTTCTTATTATTACTTTTCGAAATGTAATGACTAAAAGAGCTATTGATAATAATGATCCACATAAAAGAGCTGCATAGCCCAATACCATCATACTTACGTGCATCATTAACCAATGCGATTGTAGAGCGGGTACTAATATTGCGGATTCATGCATTTTGGTTAAAAGCCCCGAAGTAGCAAAGCCTTGGGTAAAAATAACACTTGGTGCGATTATTGTGCTTAAATAGTTTTTAAGCTTTTTAAAACCAAAACCCGGAACTATATGAAAAATGGAAAAACCCCATGAAAGAAAGATTACTGATTCATATAAATCACTTAATGGTAAATGTCCCGAAAAAATCCAACGAGTAACTAATAATCCTGTTATACAGAAAAAAGTTACTATCATGCCTTTTTCGGACGAATCATATAGTACTACGATTTCATTGACTAATAAGGTTATCAAACGAATTGCAATTACAATTGATACGACCGAAAACGATATATGAGTTAATATATGCTCTAAAGTTGAAAATATCATATAAAAAAATGAAAAAAAAAAAAGATCTCCTAATTATATGAATGGAAATCGGGAATTGAATTCATTATAGGACTTACTCTTTTAGAAAATAAGATGCCATGCCGCCACTCGGACTCGAACCGAGATGCTCTAGCACTGCTTCCTAAGAGCAGCGTGTCTACCGATTTCACCATAGCGGCTTGCTCGAAATCATAATAACCGATTTTTAGTCAATCGTCGAGATTGAAAGAGTCGATTCAAATGCAATATTTGTTTACTAAATATTCAATTTAGTAAACAAATATTGCATTTGAGAAAATTAAAGAATTTAAATAAAAAAAAAAGCCAATTCCAAAATGGGGTCAATTTTCTATTGAACAGTTCAAAACAAAATAGAAATTCTTACTTATATTTTATTTTGTTTTTATTTTAGTTTGTATAAAAATCTCTATAAAATATATAAACTAAAAAAAAACTATAAATAATATAAATATAAAAGAGCAAAAAACCAATAATCATAAAAAATTTCAATATATATATATACGAAACTATTCTTTGAAATTAGACTATTCTTTGAGTCCAGCTAATTCAGATTATTCCAATGTTTGTATTTGTTGCACAAAAAAACTTTTGGAGTTCCCCGTAGAAAGAGATTTTGCTAACGAAAAAGCTTTCAATGCTGCCCAATATCCCTTCTCCTTCCAAATTGTTTTCCGAATCCTTTTTTTTGATATAGAAGTGCGTTTTTTTGGAGCTGCCATTCAAAAATTATACTAGTTTATTCATTGCTATAGTTGGATGTGAAAGACATCTATTGTTCAAAATGAATTGTTCTTTAATTAGCCATATATCTATCTATTTGTTTTTCTAAATTAGACTATTCTACTCTTTCAAAATTCAAAAATGTGGATATGTAAAAATCACATAGTCTTTTTTTTCCTAGTAATCTTTTATGTAATTCTTTTTTATGTAATTCTTACAAAAAAAAGACTATCCTTTTATATCTCGGTCTATTTTCGTCGTATTGCATTTATACATGGAATAAAATAACAGCGAAAAAGTTTAAGAACCCAACCCTTATCTTTATCCTGCTTACTTGGTCGTTTAAAAGATACATGATTTTAAAAAATAATGTATCTTAATTCCTTTTTTCTATCTAAAGTAAACTGTTGAATATCATAACCTTTTTTACAAACTTTTTCCAAAGATGGATGTCTTTTTATTGGAATGGAAAATAAGAAATTAGTGCCAAAACGAATTAATGATTCGGAATCAAAAAAAATTTCTTATTTTTTTGAGTCATATGGATTGTTTTTTATGATTCATATAAAAATAAACTAATGTTTTGAGTTTTGGTGTAATTATTTATCCTCACTCTCTGGATATAAATTATTGTATAATAATAAATTTTTTATTTCAAATAAAAAAAGTTTCTTTTTCACTAGTAATTTGGTCATCTCATTTGACCCATTTTCACTTCGTACTTTGAACTATTGGAAATATTAGACAAAAATTCAGAATAATTAACAATAGAAAATTCTATTTCTATCTTAATCTGAATTTTTTTATTAACTGAACCCTTTCAAAAGAGATAAAATTGGCGAATAAGAAACAAAAACTCATTAAGAATTAAGAATAATTTTTTTTTTGTATGGAATATACACATCAATATTCATGGATCATACCTTTCATTCCACTTCCAGTTCCTATGTTAATAGGAGCGGGACTTCTCCTTTTTCCCACGGCAACAAAAAATATTCGCCGTATGTGGGCTTTTCCTAGTGTTTTATTATTAAGTATAGTTATGATTTTTTCGGTGGATCTGTCTATTCATCAAATCAATAACAGTTCTATCTATCAATATGTATGGTCTTGGACTATAAATAATGATCTTTCTTTAGAGTTTGGCTACTTGATCGATTCACTTACCTCTATTATGTCAATATTAATCACTACTGTTGGAATTCTGGTTCTTATTTATAGTGACAATTATATGTCTCATGATGAAGGATATTTGAGATTTTTTGCTTATATGAGTTTTTTTAATACTTCAATGTTGGGATTGGTTACTAGTTCTAATTTGATACAAATTTATATTTTTTGGGAATTGGTTGGAATGTGTTCTTATCTATTAATAGGTTTTTGGTTCACACGCCCTATTGCGGCAAATGCTTGTCAAAAAGCGTTTGTAACTAATCGGGTAGGGGATTTTTGTTTATTATTGGGAATTTTAGGTCTTTATTGGATAACGGGTAGTTTGGAATTTCGGGATTTGTTTGAAATATTCAATAACTTGATTTATAATAATGAGGTTAATCTTTTATTAGTTACTTTGTGTGCCTTCCTGTTATTTGGCGGTTCAGTTGCTAAATCTGCCCAATTCCCCCTTCATGTATGGTTACCGGATGCTATGGAGGGGCCTACCCCTATTTCCGCTCTTATCCATGCTGCTACTATGGTAGCGGCGGGAATTTTTCTTGTAGCCCGACTTCTTCCTCTTTTCATAGTTATACCTTACATAATGAATGGAATAGCTTTCATAGGGATAATAACAGTAGTATTAGGAGCTACTTTAGCTCTTGCTCAAAAGGATATTAAGAGAAGTTTGGCCTATTCTACAATGTCTCAGTTGGGTTATATGATGTTAGCTCTAGGTATGGGCTCTTATCGAGCCGCTTTATTTCATTTGATTACTCATGCTTATTCAAAAGCATTGTTGTTTTTAGGATCCGGATCCATTATTCATTCAATGGAAACTATTGTTGGATATTCTCCAGATAAAAGTCAAAATATGGTTCTTATGGGCGGTTTAACAAAACATGTGCCAATTACAAAAACTGCTTTTTTAGTGGGTACACTTTCTCTTTGTGGTATTCCACCCTTTGCCTGTTTTTGGTCCAAAGATGAAATTCTTAATGATAGTTGGTTGTATTCACCAATTTTCGCAATAATAGCTTGTTCCACAGCAGGATTAACCGCATTTTATATGTTTCGGATCTATTTACTTGTTTTTGAAGGATATTTAAATGTTCATTTTAAAAATTACAATGGAAAAAAAAATAGCTCATTCCATTCAATATCTTTATGGGGTAAAGAAAAAGAAGCGAAAAAAAAAATGCATTTATTATCTTTATTAACAATGAATAATAATGGGAGGGCTTCCTTTTTTCGGAAGAAGACACATTCATATCGAATTGATAGAAATATCAAAAACATAACATGGCCTTTTATTGATATTACCCATTTTGAAACTAACAACACCACTTTTTCCTATCCCCACGAATCGGAAAATACTATGTTATTTTCTATGCTTGTATTAGTACTATTTACTTTGTTCATTGGGGTCATAGGAATTTCTTTCAATCAAGAAGGACTAGATTTGGATATATTATCCAAATCTTTAATTCCGTCTATAGATCGTTTACATCCAAATTCAAATAATTCTGGGAATTGGTATGAATTTGTCACAAATGCAACTTTTTCGGTCAGTATAGCTTTTTTCGGAATATTTATAGCGTCTTTTTTCTATACGCCTGTTTTTTCATCTTTACAAAATTTCAACTTACTTAATTTATTTTCAAAAAATGTTCCTAACAAAATTGTTGCAGATAAAATAAGAAATGTCATATATGATTGGTCATATAATCGTGGTTACATTGATGCTTTTTATAGAATATCTTTAATTAGTAATGTAAGAAGATTAGCTAAACTAAATTCTTTTTTTGATAGACGAGTAATTGATGGAATTCCAAA